TGCGTTCGCTCAAGAAAAGCTCCAGAAGATGTTAATCGTAAATAAGAAGATTGTTTACGAAGAAAAACTAATACAAATTCGCATTCAGATACATAAGAATTATATGGGAACCGAAATAGTCTTTTATTTTCTTTTGAAAAAAGAAAAATAGAATTATTCGGAGTAATAAGACTATTCCAATTATGATATTCGTGAAGAAAGAATCGCAATAAATGTAAAGAAGGAACATCTTGGATCCAGAATTGAAGGATTTGAACCAAGATTTTCAGATGGATGGGATAAGGTATTAGTATATCTGACACATAATTTAAATGCGATAATTTGTCCTCCAAAAAGGGAAATATTGAATGAATAGATCGTAAATTCAAATTCTGAGATTTTGGTATTTTTTTTTCTTCGAGGGAAAATACCAATCGCAGCAAGAATGGAATTTCCACAATGACTGCAAAACCTTCCAATATCATCTGAGAATAAAAATGAAAATAAAAATAATTGTTGTGCCCAACGAATCGATTTTGGTTAGAATCATTAACCGAATAAATCAAATAATTCTGTTGATACATTCGAATAATTGAACGTTTCACAAGTACTGAACTAGATTTATTGTCATAACCAAAAATTTCCGTGGATTCATAAAAAATCGAACCATTTAAACCACGATCATGAAGAAATGTGTAAATATACTCCTTAAAGAGAAGCGGATATAGAAAGTGTTGTTGCAGAGATCTATCTCTTTCTAAATATCCTTGTAATTCTTCCATTTACATTTCTACTTGAACCAGAGGCGGGACCTATTTCAATTTTTGGATTATCAAATGATACATAGTGCAATATGGTCAGAACAGGGTATGTATTATGTATATAATTACAGTAAGAAAAAAATATATATCCCGCAAATAAAGGAAACAGGGGAGTCCAATCAACAGATCTTTTTCCTCTCCTTTTCTATCCAATTGGTTTATGTTCGTTATAATTACAAGAGGGAAAAAATCCTTTATTTTTGCAACTCGATCGCTCTTTTGACTTTGGAATAAATTCTCTTTATCAGTATACTGTTTCTTCTACACATTCGTCTCCAATCCATAATAAAGAATAATTAGGATTCATTAAAAAAAAAAAAGAAAGAAAATCAATGGTCCACTCACAGAAGAACCCACCCTTTCCCGCATCAGGCACTAATCTATCTTTAACGTCTAATTAGATCGGGTAATCATTCAAATTAAGAACAAAAGCTCGTTGCTTTTTATTTCACCAGAATTAGAGCTATAGGGCTCTATCCATTTATTCACTAGACCCAACTGTAAATGTGAATTTTTTTTTCACTTCCAAACAAAAAGAAAAAAAATTGTAACGATCCGTTAAGGATAAACTCAAAGTTCTACTTTAAATAAATAATATTTAATTAAATTATAAATTTAATTTTATAATTTTAATTATAATTATAAAATAATAATATTTTATTACGACATGCTGTTTTTTCCATTCATTACCTTTGAGGATCAGTCGTGGTCTTATAGACTCTACCAATAGTCTGGACGAATCTGTTGCTTCATCCAAATGTGTAAAAGATCATAGTCGCACTTAAAAGCCGAGTACTCTACCGTTGAGTTAGCAACCCGAATAAAAATTAAATAAATAGGATATATATGTAAATACGGTCAAAATAAAAAAGTCAATTGAATTGCACTGCACGACCCCGTCAAAACATTGAACTAGAACAAATCGAAAAGAAAGATTTGTTTTTGTTGATCAATTAAAAACACCAAAATACCAAAATGGACAGATCGGATTAAACAACAACAGATTCCCAATAGAGATGTCAAAATTGTGACAAACCGCCATTTTTTTTATCAATTTTCTTTTCTTTTTCGTTAAGAAAATACATCTTGTATGCCAGTAAATCCGGCAGGGCAAACCCATCATTTGACTGAAGTGAAGTAAAAAAAACCAATATGAGGTGGAGATAAACGGATCTATTTATCTACGATCGAATTATATTTCTTCGATGCACCATTGTCAATATGAATCCAATATTAAGAAAACATATTTAAGTAAATTAAATAAGGACTTGTGTTGGATTGGCACAACATAAACATAAATAAGAAATTTGGATGAAAAAAATACGAAAGAGGTAAGTAAAGTAAAGAAAAAATCTCGGGTTTATTCAATCAATAGAGGTACAATAAGCAAGATTAACCCCTTGTTTGTTGGTGGATTCCCGCAACAAACAAAACAAGAAAAAAAGTAAATTAAATATGAATACAGCAAGAAAAAGGCAAATTGTGTGTAAATGTAAATAATTACACAAAGATAGATACTAGTTACCCCCCCACCACCCCTTTTTTTATTTATTAATTTTTTTTTTTTACTTTAATTAACTCGAATCGAAGTTCTTTCTTGAAATAATTCTGCCTTCCTTAAAATATCACAAACAGTTCCCGTAGGTTGAGCACCTTTTTCAAGGAAATATAGAATAACAGGAACATTTAAATAAGTTTGATTCTTTATCGGATCGTAAAAACCTACTTTTCTAAGATCTCTTCCTTCTCTTCGGGATCGAACATCAATTGCAACGATTCGGTAGATGGCTCATTGGAATAGATGTAAATAAACAATGCCCCCCCTAGAAACGTATGGGAGGTTTTCTCCTCATACGGCTCGAGAAAAAAGGATTCTAAATTTCTGTATATGTATATAATGGCAAATGGATCCATAAAATCATGAATTAGACTATGATTTGAGTCGTTTTTTTATTCTTCCTTACAGAAAAAAAGAAATCTCATTCGTACTCATAACTCAAGTTGGGTAATTCTGACAGAGTTCGAAGGGAAACCCTTAGACATTTATTGAGCCGTCTCTAACCTCTTTTGTTTGTCTCATCTCGAATCTATTTTTATTCCTCATTCTGATTCAATTGTTGAGACAATTGAAAATAGTGTTTACTTGTTCCGGAATCCTTTATCTTTGCTTTGTGAAATCATTGGGTTTAGACATTACTTCGGTGATCCTTACTCCTTTCAAAAGAGCAGCAACATACCTTTTTGTTTTTTGTTATTTTTTTCTATACTATAGAAATAGAATATGAACGGTGGATTCCCTTGTGATACACTTTTGATCGAAATAGTTTTACCAATTCTGAAAAATTTTACTTTTTTTTCAAACTTCTTTGATTTTTCGATCTTTATAACCTTTCAATTTATATACTGATGTAAAGATCAGTTAGTCCACCATATTTTTCTTTACAGGAAAATAATGAGATGGCTCCATGTGCTCTGATTCATCATTTGTATTCTGATCTAGGAGCAATACCAAAGTGTTTCAAAGAATTGAGGATATACTTACAAAGTTGGTCTAACTTATTGATAGTTACTAACCCTAGATTCTTCCCCCTGATAAACGAATCAATCCTTTCTGCTCGAGCTCCATCATGTACTATTTACTTACAACCTAACACAAATTAGGTTCCTAACAGAGCAGAACAAACTATGTCGAGCCAAGAACATCTTCATTCCTATATAAAATGGTGGATGTAAGAATCCACAGCCGATCATGTCCTTCAAGTCGCACGTTGCTTTCTACCACATCGTTTTAAACGAAGTTTTAACATAACATTCCTCTAATTTTATTTCAAACCGGTATGTAATTGATTCAATATGGAATCATGAATAGTCATTGGCTCAACCGGTGTGTGTATACCGGTATATAATAGTACATACTTTCTATCTATCTATCTATGGATAGATAAATAAGTATTTATCCGGGGAAGGCTCAGCAAGGATCCAATTTATTTAACTCTATATTCTATCATATGAATGAAACATATTTCTAAAAAAGACGAATAAAAAAGTTTGCTTAAGACTTATTTACATCTTAAAAAGATTGTTCGGGACGATCAATCATGAAGGATCCATTTTTCTCGAACAAATAAACTATAAACCTCAAAAGAAGAACCTTTAACATTAATAGATTTCCAATCCCGGAAAAAAATCAATTATTAATAAAACTTTTTTATTTTATTTTATACAATACAGATTTTGTTTTACTTCAGGTTCAAGAATTTTTCTTTTCCATCAATTCCATAAAGTCAAGTAGATGCAATATACGAATTTCTCCCCAATCGCTACATTACATTGATTTACAATTATTCATTTGAACTGGATAAGATATAAGATGAACCAGATAAAATACAAAAAAATGGGGTCCAGATCAATTCGTTTTTACTATTTTTTTCCCACACCAGCTTTATAAGTTTTAAGACCAGTGATGAAATTAGTACCAAAAACTCCCTACTCTTTAGTCTCCACATAGACTGTGGAATTGGGATACCCCATTTATTTACTTTAGGCTTTTTACCCTTGGTAAGGGAATAAAGAGGCCTTTCTTTCATTCACATTTCGATTCAGAATGTTTCGTGTGAGAATTGACATTTCATAGATATGGGACATAAAGTTTCCATAAGTAACTAACTTTAAAATTAATATTGAGTAGTACGAGCATATCCTGAATGTGAATGATAAACCCAGAATTTTTTTTTTGAATTCAAAAAAAAAAAAGATATTTATTTCCACCCACATTTGACACTTGATTACGTTTGTGAGAAACCAAATGAAAGAAAAAATATGATTCTAAGAATGATTCTTAGAATTCAGAACAATCTTTTGTTCTCGTTAACAATTTTATGTTTCATGTGGGATATAATGTGATCCCATCTTTCGTTTCTGATGGAAACGATCTGGGACGGAAGGATTCGAACCTCCGAGTAACGGGACCAAAACCCGCTGCCTTACCGCTTGGCCACGCCCCATTTCGAATTTCTATTCGACACTAATAAACATTAATATTGGTATTGGTTATTCGTCAATCCCAACCCAATAAATACATTGGGAATATATTTTTTCTAGGATTCAACACATGTAGATATAGAATCAAAAAAATTCATTGATCATTACATGGAATTCAGTTAAGATATTGTATGAAAATGGAATTCCTTGTATTCTCATTTGAGAATGGAAGGAAAGATTTTTATTTGGGAGAGTTCGAAGAAAAAGAAAGATTTTTTGACTTGTCTTTTTTTCCCTTATAAAAAAAAACTCAATCAGAATAAAATTATCTAATCTACAAGAACGAAATTTTGTTATGCTTAATATCTTTAGTTTAATCTGCATCTGTCTTAATTCTGTCTTTTATTCGAGTAGTTTTTTCTTCGCCAAATTGCCCGAAGCTTATGCCTTTTTAAATCCAATCGTAGATGTTATGCCTGTCATACCTCTACTTTTTTTTCTCTTAGCCTTTGTTTGGCAAGCTGCTGTAAGTTTTCGATGATTTAATACTCTGCTAAATTCATGATTTATTCGATAAATAAAAATTCTAAAAATTGATAAGACCAGATAAGTCTTACATTATGAACCCTCGATTCAAAAATCGAAATTCTTGTATATTGAATAACCGCAGCGATGAATTTTGATCAGCTTATTTCCTCGTTCTGACCTTACAGTGAGCAAAGATTTTATTAGGTTGCCTACAATACCTAATCATATGACAAGAAATTTTTGATAACGAAGGAATCAAAATCTTATTCCAAAGAAATTCGTGAAAATGACTTTCTTTTCAAAAAACACTTCATTTTTTGGGGGGTGTCATGTCAAAACAAAATAGTGTATGTGGTAAAAAATAAGTAATCTATTCCCTTTTTCAAAAAAAAAAGATCTTGGAGATTGTGTAATGCTTACTCTCAAACTATTCGTTTATACAGTAGTGATATTCTTTATTTCTCTCTTCATCTTCGGATTTTTATCTAATGATCCAGGGCGTAATCCTGGACGTGAGGAATAAAAAAAAAAGATATTTTTAGTTTTTCCTGCTTTTTCGAAATTTTTTTCTTATGATTTTATGTATTCCATACATTTACCTATGCTATGATAAAATCAAGGGATCGAAATTCCTTCGAATTCGAAAGTCTCAAGTAATCAGAAGAAGCGGAGAGAGAGGGATTCGAACCCTCGGTACGAATAACTCGTACAACGGATTAGCAATCCGCCGCTTTAGTCCACTCAGCCATCTCTCCCCATCCCCATTTAAAAATGGAAAATTTTTTATGTGATGTAACACGTGAAGAAAAAAACCTTCGTTTTCCTTTTTTATTTATCTATTTTATATATATATATATTCTTTTATTTATATTCTATTAAATTATATTCTTTATTTATTATATTTATTATAATTATAAATAATAATTATAATAAATATATAAAATAATAAATATATAAAAATTTTATATTTATATTATAAAGAAAAAAAAAGAATAAAGATATATAAAAAAAATATAAGTATAAGATTATATAAAAAAGATATAAAATAAAGATATATAAAATGAAGATATATAAGTTATATTATAATGTTTATTTATATAAACATTATAATATAACTTATTAAATAAACATTATAATATAACTTATAAGTTATATTATAAACTTATTTTTTATGTTATTTAAGTAAGCTTTCTGCTCTTCGCCGCCTATTTAAGTCCCCGGCGGGACGAAGTGTCAACGCTAGAATTTTCATGATTCTGGTGCTATCTTTATTGCGCCTCACTCTTTTGTTCGACAAATGGTCCATTCATATACAATAATAAATATGTAGCGGGTATAGTTTAGTGGTAAAAGTGTGATTCGTTCTATCAAAAACTTAATTAAATAGTTAAGGGGTCTTTCAGTTTCATATTCCGATCAAAAACTTTATTTCTTAAAAAGGTTTAATCCTTTACCTCTCAATAGCATATTTGAGGAAGAATATACATTCTCACGATTTGTATCCAAAGGCCCATTAGAAATTGAATAAAAAAGATTGGATTATGGATATGGAGTCGCGAAGCATAATTTTTTTGAATTGGATTAACTCTTCCAATTGAATGAGTATGAGTAAAGGATCTATGGATGAAGATATAAAAGTTTATTTCCAATCGTAACTAGATCTTCAATTTTTTTTTTGTAAAAGGGAAATTGAAGCCAAATAGCTATAAAACGATGGTTTTGGTTTACTAGAACCATCAGCATATTGTTTCAGCTCGGTGGAAACCAAATTTTTTTCCTCAGGATCCTGCGAGTGGAAATAGGGAACGAAGTAACTAGACTAAATGGATTTAGTATAATCCCCCTCCTCTAGAGGGATCATCTAGAAAGCAAGTAGCTTTGGACGGATTCATGCAGAAAAGCTAACATAGATGTTATGGATCTAATATTTCTCTTTGGGAATACATCGATCTTCTATAAAGGAGCCGAATGAAACCAAAATTTCATGTTCGGTTTTGAATTAGAAACGTTAAAAATGATCAACCAACGTCGACTATAACCCCTAGCCTTCCAAGCTAACGATGCGGGTTCGATTCCCGCTACCCGCTATATATTCTTTATTATATATTCTTTATTATATATGCTTTTTATTATACATGCATCATCAATTTGGATATGCATCCTTGTTTTTTTTATTCCCTAAAATATTTTC